TCCATATAAATTACTTCTCAATACAATTTCTTTTAAATTCATTAAAATTTCAGGAACCGATTCTTGAATACCTGCTATAGTAGAATATTCATGCGGGACGTTCTCAGATTTTACACGTGTGATACATGTTCCTTGTATTTCTCCAAGCAAAGCTCTTCGCATTGCAATGCCTATTGTGTCGGCTTGGCCTTTCATAAGTGGAGACAGAACAAAGCGCCCATAATGAAGACGCTTACTGTCTGTTCTTGATTCAACACAGTTCCACTGTAGTGTCCGAGTAGATACTCTTACTTTCTCTCGAACCATAGTAATATTTTTTTTTATTTGATTGAATTATTTATTTCTCTTGTTTTTCTTGAAATTTCTTCACTGTTCATTTCTATACACGTCTTTTTTGGGGAGGTCTACAGCCATTATGTGGCATAGGGGTTACATCTCGTAGAAAAGTCAATCGTATACCGCTTCGACGAATACCGCGTAATGCTCCGTCTCTTCCTAACCCGGGGCCCTTTATCATGACTGCGGCTCGTTGCATACCTTGATCTCTTACTGTACGAATAGCATTTTTTGCTGCAGTTTCAGCTGCAAAGGGTGTCCCTCTTCTCGGACCCTTAAAGCCGCAAGTACCTGCCGAGGACCAGGAAACCACGCGACCCTTTACATCTGTAACCGTGACAATAGTATTATTGAAACTTGCTTGAACATGAATAATCCCTTTTGGTATTTTACGTACACTCTTACGCGAACCAATACGCCTATTCCTACGTGAACCGACTCTCGGCATAGCTTTTGCCATATTTTATCATCTCATAAATATGAATCATATGGATATATCCATTTCAAATCAAAACAGATTCCTTATTTGGACACTGAGTCCTTTAGCAAGTCTGATTAGCCTTGTCTTTGTTTATGTCTCGGGTTGGGACAAATTACTATAATGCGTCCCCGCCTGCGAATTAGGCGACATTTTTCACAAATTTTACGAACGGATGCTCTTATTTTCATATTTGTCATTCCTCAATCTTCATTCTCAATCTACTTGTTGGTAGAAAATAAGTTTCTTGCATTTTTTCATTTCGAATCATATTGCATAAAACCCGCCTAATCTTTTGAATCCGTGTTTTCGAGTCGATAAATTATACGCCCTCTGGTTGAATCATAACGACTTACTTCAATTTTGACTTTATCTCCCGGCAGTATCCGTATAAAACTACGTCGGATCTTTCCTGAAATATACCCTAGGATCAGATCCTCATTATCTAAACGAACCCGGAACATGCCGTTGGGAAGCGATTCCGTAATTAAACCTTCATGAATCCATTTTTGTTCTTTCATTTCAGGTAAAACCTCCTTTTTGTATTAACTAATAGAGGAGAAAGGGTATTAGACAATTCACCTCTTTTCTTTATTTTTTTTACAAAGATAAAGAGGTTTTGGATCCCATGTAAAAGGATTACCATATATAACACAAGATTTCTCCGCCGATTCCTTCTAGTCGAGCCTCTCGGTCTGTTATTATACCCCGAGAAGTAGAAAGAATTACAATCCCCATCCCACCTAAAATTCTAGGGATTCGTTGAGAGTTAGAATAGATTCGTAGACCGGGTCTACTGATCCGTTTTAAATTTAAAAAATTTCTATATGGTCTTTTCCTATTCCTTCTATGTCGCAGGGTTAAAACTAAAAAAGATTTGTTTTTTTCTCGATGCTTTCGGAGATTTTCGATAAAACCTTCTCGAAGAAGTATTTGAACAATATTTTCGGTAATATTCGTAGATGCTATACGAACAACTCTTTTTCTATCCATATCCGCGTTTCGTATAGAGGTTAGTATCTCAGCAATAGTGTCTCTGCTCATGATGAACTTAAATTTTTGTTTCCTCGAATTTGAATATAATCAACATGTTTTTCTTTGTTTTTTTTTTTTTTTTTTTATGATTTATGATGATATATGAATTGAAAAAAGGTATATACGTGAGACACATTCAACGAATGAATCAAGTTCTTTTTCTATTTATTTCAAATACCCCCAAAAAAAGGGGATAAAAAAAATCAACATCTCATTGTATTTTACAATACCTCGGGAGCTAATGAAACTATTTTAGTAAAATTGAATTGTCTCAATTCTCGGGGGATTGCACCAAAAATTCGCGTTCCTTTTGGATTTCCTTCTTGATCAATTACAACTGCAGCATTGTCATCATATCGTATTATCATACCGCTGTCGCGTTTAAGTTCTTTACAAGTACGAACAATTACAGCTCGGACTACTTCTGATTTTTGTAGTGGCATGTTAGGTACAGCTTCTTTGATCACAGCAACAATAACGTCACCAATGTGAGCATATCGACGGTTGCTAGCTCCTATGATTCGAATACACATCAATTCTCTAGCCCCGCTGTTATCCGCTACATTTAAATGGGTCTGGGGTTGAATCATATTAAATTTTTGAGTCTATTCTTACGATGCAAAGGATGAAGAAAATAAAAGAAATATTTTTTGTCTAAAAAAAGAAACCCGCGGTTTTGTTTTATCCCCAAGACTCATTTCTCTCCGTTCTGTGTTTTTATCCCGAAATAAGAAATTGCGTTCGTATAGGCATTTTTGATGCTGCTATTAAAATAGCCCTTCTAGCTATATTTTCGGTTACCCCACCCATTTCATATAGTATTCGCCCTGGTTTAACAACAGCTACCCAATATTCAGGGGACCCTTTCCCCGAACCCATACGTGTTTCGGCAGGTCTTACTGTAACCGGTTTGTCTGGAAATATACGTACCCATATTTTTCCACCACGGCGTGCATTTCGTGTCATTGCCCGTCGACCTGCTTCAATTTGTCTAGATGTGATCCAAGCAGGTTCAAGTGCCTGAAGAGCATATTTGCCGAAAGAAATCTGATTACCTCGAAAAGATATTCCTTTCATTCTTCCTCTATGTTGTTTACGGAATCTAGTTCTTTTGGGGTTATAGTTGATGGTTGTTTCGGAATTCCATCTCTACTCCAGAACTGGACATGAGAATTTCTTCTCATCCAGCTCCTCGCGAAAAACGTATTCAAAATGGAATTTCAATTAATTTGAAAAACTATTCTAAAATTATAAATAATTTTTTTTTTTTTAGTGTCCCAATCAATCTTTATTTTCCTTTGTGCTTTATCTAAATCTAACAATAAAAAAAAAATTCGCGGGCGAATGTTTACTCTTGCAATCTCGATTTCAGTCTTAACCTCCGGTCGGGATTTCTGAAAGTTGATGCATTTTTTCTGGTTAATTTCGCCATCCAGACTAGTGAATTATTAAGATTCATTTGTTCAATAAAAGATTTTGCATTCACAAGTTCCTTCGTTCCCACCGCTTCGTACTTAATGGTTAGGTCCTAATCCTACAATGGAGCTAATAATGCAATTTATTCTCGAGTCAACCTTCTTAGTCTTTATTGACTCGAAGCTCTTTTTTCTTCTATACTGAGGATTCATTGACTATTTCATTATGGATGAATCCATTAGTATTGATGCTTTATTACACTGTTTTTTAGGATATGGCGCATAGACCTTACATGTTGGATTTTATAGCATTGCTATTCTTTTTCTCTCTTTCTTTCATCCTTCCATTTATCCGCACCTTTTTCTTTTTTTTTTTGCTTTAAACTTAGAATTTTTGAACGTCAAAATCTCAGTTGCTACAAAGATATGACCGATTTATCATATCTTGACTGGTTCGTTAGATCCAGATAATACGAAGTGATGAGTTGGTTTTCATACTACCGAGCTCGTATTTTTTTATCCTAACCCGAAAAACCAACGAGTCGCACACTAAGCATAGCAATTATACCGAAAGGTCAATCCAATTTTTATTAAACCGTATAGAATTAAAGAATAAAAAATTCTAATTGCTTGCTTTGATTGGACAGAAAAAGAATTCATGAATTTTCCTATATTTTCATCAATCAATGGATACAAATTCTTCTTCCTTGTCTCTAAAAATCCAAATTTTGATACCTAATACCCCGTAGATAGTCCGAGCTGTATAGGAACAATAATCGATTTTAGCGCGAATGGTTTGTAGGGGAACCCTACCCTCTCTGATCCATTCGACACGTGCAATTTCTTTTCCATCGATACGCCCTGCAATTTGTACTTGAATTCCTTTTGTATCTGCTTCTTCAGATAATTCAATAGCTTTTTTGATTGCTTTTCGAAATGAAACTCTATTCTTTAATTGTTCGGCTATAAATTCTGCAATAATATTAGGGTTTCCATAAGGTTTTGCAATTCCTTTGATAGAAAGCTTAAGTTTTCGGGTTATATAATGAAATTCTTTTTGGAAATTTCTTTTGAATTCTTCAACTCCTTGCGGTCTATTTTCGGTTAATAACTTTGGGAATCCCATAAAGAGTATGACCTCGATCTCCTCTATTCCTTTTTTGATCTCTATACGTGCAATTCCCTCGGTCGCGGAGGATAGTGGTATATTCTTTTGTACATATTTTTTGACAAAATTTCTGAATTTTTGATCTTCTTGTAGACCCTCAGAATAATTTCTTGGTTGTGCAAACCAAAGGGAATGATGACTTTGGGTTGTCCCAAGTCTGAAACCAAGTGGATTTATTTTTTGTCCCATACCCCTCCAGTAATATCCACATCATCGTACAACGGATCGTATACCGGAGTTACATACTTGTTTCTAGATTTTTTTATCGCAGGATACTTAGATACTTGTTCATATTCATCTAAAGATATATCTTTCACGAAAACAGTTATATGACAGGTAGTTCTTTTTATTGGATAACTACGTCCTCGAGCTCGAGGTTTTAATTTCTTTGCCCTAGTCCCCTCGTTAACCTCAGCTTTACTAATTATTAAATTGGCTTCGTTGGAACCTATGCTGTAACTAGCATTTGCTGCTGCAGAATAAACTAATTTAAAAATGGGATAACATGCTCTATAGGGCATGAGTTCTAGTATCATAAGTGTTTCCTCATAAGAACGTCCGCGAATTT